AATTAGAATGAAGAAATAGGATTTTAGGGATAAGGAATAAATTAAACAAACAAACCATGGATAAATCCAAGCGACCTTTTCTTAAATTCAAGCGATCTTTTCGTAGGCGTTTGCCCCCGATTCAATCGGGGGATCGAATTGATTATAGAAACATGAGTTTAATTAGTCGATTTATTAGTGAACAAGGAAAAATATTATCAAGACGTGTGAATAGATTGACCTTGAAACAACAACGATTAATTACTCTTGCTATAAAACAAGCTCGTATTTTATCTTTGTTACCTTTTCTCAATAATGAGAAACAATTTGAAAGAACCGAGTCGACCGCTAGAACTACTGGTTTTAAAGCCCGAAATAAATAGGCTTACTTTTTCTTCACTTGAATCATAATTACAAGAATCTAGATTTGAGTGAATCTAGATTTGAGTATCGTGTCGTAAGAAAAAATGAATCGGAAAAAAAGAAATCTGTTTTTATTGAATTGAACGTGTTCATTCATTTTGACTACTTTAGTATATTTTCTCATACTAATTTATACTCTACCTTCCCGGAGTTCATTCTCCGGGTAACTCCATTTAAATTATTCTGGTGGATTCTTTCCAATCTACTTCCTTTATGATTTCGTTCGAAATCATATAAAGACAATTCCTATTTGATATAGCTATTTGTGCAAGTATTTTACGGTTAAGAAGCAACTGTCTCTTGTACAGATCGTGTATTAATCTACTATAACTATAGGATACTCCCCTTTCGCGAATTACTGCGTTTATCCTAGTGATCCACAAACGACGAAAATCTCTCTTTTTCCTATCCCTATCCCGATGAGCCGAAACTAAAGCTCTTATTTTCTGTTGAGTAATAGTTCTAGTAAGCCTTGAATGAGCCCCTCGAAAGCTTGATGCAAATAAACGAATTTTTGTTCTACGTCTCCGAGCTATATATCCCCGTTTAATTCTGGTCATTGAATAAATGAAACTTTGACGAATAACTAATTGATTGCCTTTCTTTCAGTTATTCTTTTCCCCCTTCCTAGTCTATTAATAACAAAACGGATTTTTCCAATGTATAAAATCAAAATTCCAATGGCTTTGGCTACTCTAACCTTCCCGACCACGATTTTTTTTTTAGGTATTTCACTGCGAAATAAGACAGAACTAAGAAATTGTATTTTCCTAGGTATCAAAAATATAGTAAATAAAAGAAATAAAAAAAGAAATAGTGGGTTCCTTCGTTTCTATGGTTACTTCTTAAACGGTGAGGTCTTCTCTATACACCGGAGCCTTTACTTTATACTTTAATTTACTATTTAATCAACTAATTGATGTTATTGGGAACTTGTATAGTTCACACGCTTTGGCTCTACCCATGAATTATCCAGTAATAGGTCTTTCACAATCAGATCTACCTATACAGTAACGGTATTTAATTATGAAAGTTTGCTGGGTAGCTGACCCTCTTAGTCCGTTCTTGCCAGATTGGGAGCCTACCTAATCTTTATGTTTTATGCTTTTTAAATAAGATTTCCTCCGCTTAATGGATAACCATTTGTTACCAATGGAGAATTTCTTATCATCTTAAATTCAGGTGATTGGATTTACACCAACGGAAACCATAAACTTCATACACAATAGAGGGATATGGTAGAGTTTTTTTTTTAATAATGGATGGAGTTCCTTTTTCCATCCTATCCCATTCACCGGTACTGATCATTGATACTGTAAAAGTAGTTTTCTTGCTTTTGTGCCAGCTCATGATCTAAACGAGTCGCACATACACCCTAGTACATGTTCCTCGACGCTGAGGGCACCCCCGAAGAGCGGGGGATTTCGTGACATTTCTGATTGGCTGTCTTGTATTTCTAATAAGTTGTTTAATAGTTGGCATGTTGAATCGTATACATAATATGATGGGTTGGTTTAGATTGATCCTAACCGAATGATGGTGAATTACTTCTATTTAATAGAATATTCAATTCGAAGATAAAATCTCAAATCACAGATTTGCGCGAAATCCATGTTATTTTCCTTGAACCGCTACAAAATCAACAATTCCATAAGCTTGGGCTTCTGTTGCTGACATAAAAATATCTCTTTCCATATCTTCGTGTACAACCCAGAAGGGTTTGCCCGTTCTTTCTGCATAAACCCTTGTGAGGGTTTCACGCAGTTTCATCAGTTCTACCGCTTCCATGACAAATTCGCCTACTTGTGCCATATAAAAAGCACTATAAGGTTCATGTATCATTACCCTGATGATATAACAAAATAAAAGCTTCCTCTATCTCGCATGATAAAGCAAAGAGAAAAGAAAGATAAAGAATAGAAAAAAGATAGAATTGAACAACCGTACAGGCATCTTTTGTGCATACGGCTCTACAAGAAAATTGACCCCCCTCCTTTCTATTGAAGAAAGAGAAAATAGAATCTATCAGACTCAGATGGGTAAATAATCAAATTGCCATCCTTCCTTTCGGAGGAGTTCAAAAATACTATGATGGCTC